ACGTGCAAAAATACCTCGTCCGGTCCGACCGCCTTCTTGCCTTGTTTAATGCTTTCCTTTCTCTTTTTTCTCTACTTTACGTGGTCAATTGACGCCTAATTTAGGGCATAATATAATTGGATTGCGCGGATCAAAATAATCTTTTGGTTCCTCACTGGGAACCGGGGGGGGGAATAAAGCGGAGATATGAAAGAAGAACGAAAGAAGAAAGTTCTCGACCATTGTTTTTCGGTTTGATTCAGAAACTTTATTTCATTGGTCTTTCTCGTCTTTCTCTCTTTCAAGTTTCAAGATTGTATAGTTTAATGGTAAACTTTGATTACCATTAACCCCCAGAATAGTTAACGAGTCTTTCGGTTTGATCCTATTCATCTCCTAAAGGGGCCGCCCCTCCGCACCTATCCGATTTTTTGTGTTTTCCTTATGCGGACCCTCGGCCCCTATGGTCCAGCGGTTTCACGACTTCTCTCTTTCACGGAGACAACGAGGGTTCAAGTCCCTCTGGGGGTAAATCATGCCCATAAGAATGATATTTTCAATCGTCTAAAATCAATTAGGCGTTGGGTCGATGCCCGAGTGGTTAATGGGGACGGACTGTAAATTCGTTGACAATATGTCTACGCTGGTTCAAATCCAGCTCGGCCCAACAATTCGCCAATCTACCATCAGATGGTAGAACCCTCTTGTTCTTAAGAAATACCTGATACGAGAGAATAAAAAAGAATCGAAATTTTCTGCTAGATCCCTTCTGATTCCCCTGGGATTGTAGTTCAATAGGCAAGAGCACCGCCCTGTCAAGGCGGACGTTGCGGGTTCGAGCCCCGTCAGTCCCGACGGATCCAATAAATACATCAATTCGCCTCTCCATTTTCTGTGAAATAAGGGATAGAGAGCATAATTTAATTCCGAAGGTCTTTCCCCCCTTTTTTTCAGGATTCTGTCGAAGAAAGAACAAACCCTAAACTAAAATGAAAATAACTAAAATAGTGAAGTTGATAGAATATTCCATCTTTGCTCCCGCGACTCATCTTTATCATACTTCTTTGTCTTCCAAAGAAAATTGGATCATTAAAAAAACGGCGTTTAGAACCTAATTCCTCTCTTTTTCCACTTCGCTTTGTATTGTTTGTTGGGGTTTTGTAGTTAATGGAAACGGACGGGTGGTTAGATGCTACTTCATTTGATGGTTCTACAAGGAAGACCTAAGGTAGGTTATAGAAAAGAAGGATAAATAAAGGAATTTTGGATTGGGCCGGGAATCCAATCTTGGATTCGGTATGGATAAAAGATCTTCGTATGTTATACTATTCAATTCTCGACGACGAATTAATTTAATAGCTCAGATATTGTTATTCATGATATTGATCCGATTCAAGATCATCGATAGGGAATGCATTCATTGAATTGACAGGTGAAAGATTTATCATCTCTATGGGATTAAATCCCGAGTTATTGTGAAATAAAAAAAACGATGAGATTATGGAAGTAAATATTCTTGCATTTATTGCTACTGCACTCTTCATTTTAGTTCCTACTGCTTTTCTACTTCTCCCAATTTACGTAAAAACAGTCAGTCAAAATGATTAATTACTTTAAATGAAACTTCACTTCTGATTTCTGATCAATAGTTGAAGAAATCAAATGAAAAGGATTCTATTTTTGCGTCTTAAATGAAATCAACGGGCTATAATCGGCGGTATTCTATGAGATCCGAGAGTATGGTAAGTAAGAAATTAATTTATTTCTTACCATACTCTTGGATGAATAAGACTCGTAGTATAAAGTTGTACTTGACTTTCTAATAAAGTTGGTACTATATTAGCTTTTATCTTCAATATCTGTAGTTATTAATCCATATATGGAATTGACGTAGGACCCAATTCTATTTCTTTGATACATCTATTTATTCCGATCAATCTGAAATAATCGTTTTACTGTTATAGTATACATTTCTCCACTAGAATCCAATGGAATTTCGAAATGAAGATATTTTTATTTGAAAATTATTTCAATTCAAATAAAAAAATGCGTTGCAGAACGATCTATAAAACAATTGATACCGTTTTATTCCTCAACTAAATTAGGAGTTCTTCTAAAGTCCACTTCTTCCCCATACTACGAGTGAAAGGGAAAATGTAAAGACTACCATTAAAGCAGCCCAAGCGAGACTTACTATATCCATGTGAATTATGTCCCTTATCTCTATGATAGAATTATTCCATTATTGCTCACTAATAATAGTAGAATCAATGGTCCAGAGTCAAAAAGGGATTCTGGCCAAACACTATTGATGAACCAATCAAATAATTCCATTTCTAAAAAATTACTATAAGATATGATTTCTAATCGGCAAAGACTAAACACAAGAAAAATAAACAACCGTGCGATTGCTAAATCTGTACAATTTCCCCTTCATGTATGATTAACTGGGGCAATGGAAGGGCCTTTGCCTTCATAAGTAAAAATAGCGAAATTGCTATCTATTACATACTTTTCTTTCCTATTTGATCTAATCCGTACCCTTTCCCGATTGTCTCTCTGAAGCAGTTGGGAGATAGTATATTATACTCTTGAGGAGGGGAAAAATTATTTTTTTTCACTTTTTCTATACTTTTTCTATAAAAAAGCAAATTATCCATCCAATCTCAATCTAATAGTGATTCAATGCCTGAACACTCAGAGATTCTCGCGAGTCTATATTCGATTCGTTTGTTGATGAGGCGGCACCCGGATTTGAACTGGGGAAAAAGGATTTGCAGTCCCCCGCCTTACCACTCGGCCATGCCGCCAAAACGATACACAATAGGATAAAATTTTCCCTTTTTGGGTTGGATTACTAAACTTTAGTTTATTGTATTTGCATCCTTTTTTTAATCCTTTTTCTAAATTTAGAAAAATTAGAAAATAAACCCTTTTTACCCTTTTTATTTTTACCCTTTTTATTGTATTTGATCCACCCCTTCGATTGATTGTATAGTATCTCAAAACACACAATGCCGAAAAACTTCCCCTCACTTTTCTATTGATACATACTTAATCAGTATTGATTCTTTTGAATCAAAAATCCTTCTCAATTTCCATTATAACAAAAATTATAAGTATATGTAAACCCCAGTGAGTGTATAGTATCTCAAAACACACAATGCCGAAAAACTTCCCCTCACTTTTCTATTGATACATACTTAATCAGTATTGATTCTTTTGAATCAAAAATCCTTCTCAATTTCCATTATAACAAAAATTATAAGTATATGTAAACCCCAGAACGTAAATTGTTACACAGATACCAAATTGGGTATCTTATTTATATTGCCTATAAATAAAGGGAATTTGTTGGAACAAAAAAAGGCCCGGCTGGGTATTGACCGGGCCAGGCCCAAAAGGCACTTCGAACAAAATAAAAGCAAGAAGGTCTTCTTTATTTATCTTTCTATTTGGATCTTTCGAGCATCTAAATGGAATTGCTAATTATATAATAACGATAAAGAATGTCAAAGAAATACTTTCTTTAATCCTTACTTGATGTGTAATGTAAGATAGTAATTATCTTTTTCAATTGGGAGAGATGGCTGAGTGGACGAAAGCGGCGGATTGCTAATCCGTTGTACGAGTTATTCGTACCGAGGGTTCGAATCCCTCTCTTTCCGTTTCCGTTGATGACTTTCCATTTTTTTCTTTCAAATTTCGCAACCCCCTTTTTATTTTTTTACTAGTTAAACGTGTGGAATAGATAAAAGAAAATCTTAAGAAAATTGTAAAATCAAGCAAGAAAAACGAAATTTTTATTTTATTCTTCACGTCCAGGATTACGTCCTGGATCATTGGATAGGAATCCAAAGATGAAGAGAGAAACAAAGAATATTACTACTGTGTAAACGAAAAGTTTGAGAGTAAGCATTACACAACCTCCAAGATCATTTTTTGAAAAAGGAAAACGAGAAAAGATAATAGATCCTCCATTTTTATATCACATATCCTATTTTGACACCAAGAAATGAATTCTAGAAATAGAAAAGAATGTTCAGAAATTCAAATGAAGTTGAAATTTGTAATAAGAGTCTTTGATTACCGCAAATCACTTTCATACCCACAATTAGATATTGTAAGGGACCCTAACCTAATAAGGTCTTTCGCCGGAAAAAGGGTTAGAATCGGGAAATGGGGCGAACCGGATTTCTCGCAGCTATCCAAGAATTTCAATGTTTGAATCGAAGGTTCATACTGTCAGACTTATTTGATCTTATCAATTGTTATAATTTTTCTCGAATAAATCATGAATTTTCTAGGATAGTATTAAAGATCTTATCGAAAACTTACAGCAGCTTGCCAAACAAAGGCTAAAAGAAAAAAGAACAGGGGTATTACTGGCATAACATCTACGATTGGATTCAAAAAAGCATAGGCTTCGGGCAATTTGGCGAAGAAAAGACTACTCGGATAAAGGGCAGAATTAAGACAGATCAAACTAAAGATATTAAGCATAACAGACATTTTGTTCGTCGAGATAATTGCATTTTGATTGAGTTATTGATATAAGGAAAAATGAAGAAAGTAAGGTAGACAAAAAAATCCTTCTTTTTCCGCCCAATCAAAAATCCTCCAATTCTCAAAGGAGAATAGAAGAAATCATACTTTCATACAATATCTTAATTGAATTATATGTAATGATCAATAAATTCAGTTGAATTCTAGATATACACATGTCAAAATCTTAGCACGAATCTATAACATATTCTATAAAGAATAAAGATTTTATATAGATAGTTGGACTGGAATTGACGAACACTTAATACCAATATTATTCTTTATTAGTATTAGTGTCCAATAAAAATATAAATGGGGCGTAGCCAAGTGGTAAGGCAACGGGTTTTGGTCCCGCTATTCGGAGGTTCGAATCCTTCCGTCCCAGAGCATATCCATTGTATCCGAATACAGCTTTTTTGTTCAACAAGATTCTGTTTCAAGGCCTAATATTGGATAGAATATAATTCTTCTTTCTTTTCTGATTTTGAATGATTCTTTTCGTAATCATATCTCAGTTTTTCACAAACTGAACTAAATCTGGTTCAAATGACATGCAAATGTAACTGAATCCTTTTGTGATCCAGATAAGATGGGACATAGATCACAGTTGCAGAAAGATTACTTAACCTCAGGTTAAACAAAATATGAAAATACATATAAAACGAGGAAGTGCTTAGCCTATAGGTATGTATTGTTATCCTATTTCAGAGACAATAGTCTTTCTATTTTTGTTAAAAATAATTTGCATCCCTAAAATATTAAAATTTAAATATTTAACAATGATATTTATTTTTATTGTTCGATCTATTTAGCTTATTTGCTTTAAATCATTGACAATTCGATTCGAAAAGAAACAGAGATTTATCTTTCTTATGATAATCAAATATAGTCTTTATTGTATAACTTAACTCAAATAATGATGTATAAGTAGGAAACTTTTTCAATTATCAAGATTTGTAATGATTCCTTATGGGTTGAATCTTTGGGAAGTTGGAAATGGGTCAGTCTATCTTATTGAGTCAACTTGTAGAGGCAGAGTCAATTAGTAATTTATTTATTCGTGTTATTTCTGTTAGTTATTTTATATTTCTGCATATTTCTATTAGATATTTTTTTTTAGATAGAGATTTATAGAAAAATGTTCCATTCATACAAAAAAGCCGGGGTCTTGCTAAGATTTTTTCAGAAAAATATTTATTATCTATGTAGATAAGAAAAAATATAAATTACTATGTCTCTGTACCGACTGAACCAATGACTATTCATGATTCCATAATTGAATCAATTCCATACTGGTTCCAAATTAGAGGAATGTTATGGTAAAACTTCGTTTAAAACGATGTGGTAGAAAGCAACGTGCGACTTGAAGGACACGATCCGGTGTGGATTCTTATTCTTACATCCACCATTTTATATAGGAATGAAGGTGCTCTTGGCTCGACGTCGTTTGTTCTATTCTACTAGAACCCTTCTTTTTTTATTGGGTTGTAATGTAAATAGTTCATGATGGAGCTCGAGTAGAAAGTATTGATTAATTTCTCAGGGGCAACGATCTAGGGTTAATGCCAATCAATAAATTGGAACAACTTCGTAAGTATATCTTCGATATAGAAATTGAAAGGATCCGATTCAAGCAAATTTTCAATTCAAAAAAATTTGTTGGAACGGCTAAAACTTTTTCGATCCACAGTGTATCGCGCGCGAATCAACCGTCGGTATGATTCTTTGATAGAAAGAAATCACAAAAGGGGTATGTTGCTACCATTTTGAAAGGATTAAGAAGCACCGAAGTAATGTCTAAACCCAAGGATTTAAAACAAAGATAAAGGATCCCAGAACAAGGAAACACCACTTCAATTGTCTCACGGATCCGAATAAAGAATCCAAATAGATTTTAAACGAGACAAAAGGGGGGTTAAAGACCACTCAATAAAAAAATATCTTAAAGAAAAATATTTAAGATATTTGAGAATTATTCAACTTGAGTTATGAGTACAAATGATTTTTTATTTTTCAGGAAGGGTGCTAAATAAATATCAGTTAAATTATAGGCTAATTTATTTTACGGATTCCTTTCCTATTTATTATAATTTTATCCATAGACAAAACTTCGAATCATTTTTTCTCGAGCCGTACGAAGAGAAAACTTCCTATACGGTTCTAGGGGGGGGGTCTTTTTCATCTACATCTATCCCGATGAGCCGTCTATCGAATCGTTGCAATTGATGTTCGATCCCGAAGAGAAGGAAGAGATCTTCGGAAAGTGGGTTTTTATGATCCGATCAAGAATCAAACTTATTTAAACGTTCCCGCTATTCTCTATTTCCTTGAAAAAGGCGCTCAGCCTACAGGAACTGTTCAGGATATTTTAAAAAAGGCAGAGGTTTTTAAGGAACTTTACCCTAATCAAGCGAAATTCAATTAAATTAAGGAAATAAAAACTAAGGGTAGGATAGTGATTTCTATATAATTTTGGATATCTTTTCTATACTATGTTTTTTTATTTCCTTCTTTTCTTGCTCTATTCATATCTATTTATCATTGCTTTTATAGAGTCTTTTTATTATTTGATTGATCCTCACAAAATCGAAAATTATGGCATTACCTGCAATCGGGCGGTTTTCATTCGAACTCTAATACCAAGTAAGAAACAAGGAATCGAAGTTCTTTATTCGACTTATATGGATTCAATACACTATTCATTCCATAAATCCTTTTTCTAATTCTTCTTTATTTATTCTCCATCTAAACTAAAAATTTTAGTATATATGTAGTGCCAATCCAACACAAGTCCTTTTTTTTACTATTATTTCAATTTAAGTTCTTGTATCTTTTCCATTGTATTCTTTTCTTAACCTTTATATTGACAACATTGTATCGAACAAATATAATTCATCGTGATAAGCAGCTCTATTTATTTCCGTCCCATAGGTTTTATTTTTTACCTTAGTTGATTCAAATGATGGGCTCGTCGGA